CTTTTGTAGGGTGAATAGCCAACAAGCCTTTCCATTGAATGAATAATGGATCCTGATCCTAAAAATAATAATGCTTTTGAATAGGCATGAGTTATCAAATGGAATAAAGCATTTCGATAAGATCCCATACCGAGAGCTAACATCATATAACCCAATTGGGACATTGTGGAATATGCTAAACCTCTCTTAATGTCTTTTTGAGCAAGAGCTAAAGTAGCTCCTAATAAGACTGTTATTATTGCTATCAACGAGATTAAATTCATTATGGGGGGTATAACTATGAAAAGAGGAAGAAGCCGAGCTACAAGAAAAATTCCCGCTGCTACCATAGTGGCAGCGTGTATAAGAGCAGAAATGGGAGTGGGCCCCTCCATAGCATCAGGCAACCAGACATGAAGGGGAAACTGTGCAGATTTAGCAACGGAACCGGCAAATAATAGAACAGCACACAAAGTAAGAAATAAAGGATTTACTTCATTAGTATAAATCAAGTTATTCACTATTTCGAATAAATCCTCAAATCCAAAACTACCCGTTATCCAATAAAACCCTAAAATTCCTAATAATAAACCAAAATCTCCTACCCGATTAGTTACAAAAGATTTTTGACAAGCATTTGCCGCAAGAGGTCGTGCGGACCAAAAACCAATTAAGAGATAAGAAGACATCCCAACCAATTCCCAAAAAATATAAATTTGTATCAAATTAGAACTAGTAACTAATCCTAACATTGAAGTACTAAAAAAATTAATATAAGTGAAAAATTTCAAATAAGATTGATCATGAGCCATATAATTATCACTATAAAAAAGAACTGTAATTCCAACGGTAGTGATTAATATTGACATAATAGAAGTAAGTGGGTCTAGCAAATAACCCAATTCTAAAGAAAAATCGTTAGTAATGAGCCAAGACCATACATATTGATAAATAGAATTGCTATTTATTTGCTGATTAGACAAGTTGGTTGAAAAAACCAAGATTATACTTAACAATAAAACACTCTGAAAAGACCACATACGACGAAGTCTGATTGTTGTTGTTGGAAAAAGAAGAAGACCTAACCCTAGGAATATAGGAACTGGAAGTGGAATGAAAGGTATAATCCACCCATATTGATATGTCTGTTGCATAAAAAGTTTTTTTTAATTCTTAGTTTCCTAATTGATTTTTATTGTTTCCGATTCACCAGATCTTACCTCTTTGAGAGGAATAACTAAAAGGGAAGATATGCACTAAGTAAAACTACCGAAATATATCATTTTTCTTATTATTTATTTCTTTTTCTAATTTTCTTCTAAATACTTCAAATATTCAACTCAAGAAATTACAATCGGTCAAATCTTAGGAAACTAAGAAATAAGCATACGAATTAATAAAAAAATTTTTAAGTCGATTCTAGGAAATATAAAAAGTTAAAAAAATTAAACCTTATACATTTATTATATTTCTTTTTTTTTTTTTGAAGATAATATAAATTAGCAAATAAATCGAATGAATATATGAATATAATAGGAAGGAAGGACTTCTTTTGAACAATACATGTCTTTCACATTCAACTAGAACAATAAGGAATTTTTTTTAAATGGCAGTTCCAAAAAAGCGTATTTCTACATCAAAAAAAAATATTCGTAAAAATTTTTGGAAAAGAAAGGGATATTGGGCCGCTTTAAAAGCTTTTTCATTAGGTAAATCTCTTTTGACTGGAAATTCAAAAAGTTTTTTTGTGCAGCAAACAAAAAATAAATAAGTAATAAAATTGCAATTGTCTGAATGCATTCAAAAATTGACTCATTTATTCTTTAATTGACTCAACTCACTAGATAGAGATAGTGGAAATTTTAATTATATTTTATAGGATAATTTTAGAGGAAATATAAAATGAAACTCAGCTTACTCTTTTATCTTTTATTTTCTAGTCGTTACTTTTAGACTTTTAGATTATTTACTAAATTCAGTAAAAAAAGAACTAACACCCTTTTACTTTTACTGAATTTAGTAAATACAAATAATTTTTTATCAAAAAAAGTATTTGTTGCTAACAAACGAATGAACACAATAAAATATTTTTTTTGCGTGAATTTTTTTATTTCCCCGGAGGGGAAGCTTAGTTTCTCCATCAACACACTTTTTGTTACATTTACTAGAAAAAATACGATAATTTTTCGTTTTATCTCTCTTTTTTTATCTATAGACTATAGGGGTCTTAAGATATTTAGTTTTGTTTCATTTCTTTCCTGAAATAAAAAAAAAAGAAAAAAGGTTCATTAAAATTGAAAAAGTAAAACAAAACCATTTTTAGTTATATCCCTTGATTGACTCTTACTTGAGATTTTAGGTTCGAATTATCTAGTTACAATACAATTCTAGAGTAGCCGAAAACCCACGAAAACCCCTAAGTCCCTAAACTAACGAACGTTAAAATCCCTAAAAGAAACTAAAAAAATTACTCTTAATGGACTGCTAAATTCTCGACGATTGTTTATTCATTAGTTATTATAAGTTGAACACAAGCCGCTATGGTGAAATTGGTAGACACGCTGCTCTTAGGAAGCAGTGCTAGAGCATCTCGGTTCGAGTCCGAGTAGCGGCATGTCACCCTTTCACTTTTAAAAAGAATAAATAGATTCTATAATTAATTCAACTCTTGAGTTGCATTTAAGCAACGCATTTTTTAAGATTTTGTATGATATTTTCAACCTTAGAACATATATTAACACATATTTCCTTTTCAATTCTTTCAATCGTAATTCTAATTCGTTTGACAACCCTTTTTTTTGTAGATGAAGTGGTACAATTATCTCATTTGTCCGAAAAGGGCTTGCTAATTAGTTTTTTCTGTATAACAGGATTATTAGTTACGCGTTGGATTTATTCGGGTCATTTTCCACTAAGTGATTTATATGAATCACTAATCTTCCTATCATGGAGTTTTTCCCTTATTCATATAATTCTCTATTTCAAAAAAAAGAACAATTTTTTAAGCATAATAACGAGTTCTAGTGCTGTTTTTACTCAAGGCTTTTCGATGTCAGGACTTTTAACTGAAATACACCAATCTTCAATATTAGTACCTGCTCTTCAATCCGAATGGTTAACAATGCACGTAACGATGATGATATTGGGTTATGCGTCCCTTTTATGTGGATCATTATTATCAGCAGCACTTCTAGTGATTACATTTCGAAAAAGCATAACAATTTTCTGTCTTTTTTGTCAAAGTCATTTTTTATTACACGATTCATTTACCTTTGGTAAAATTGAATACATCGGCGAAGGAAATAATCTTTTAAAAATACAAAAAAATTCTTTTTTTTTCGCCAAGAATTATTACAGATCACAATTGATTCAAGAATTGGATTATTGGAGTTATCGGGTTATTAGTTTAGGGTTTCTATTTTTAACCATAGGTATTCTTTCGGGAGCAGTATGGGCTAATGAAGCATGGGGGTCGTATTGGAATTGGGACCCAAAAGAAACGTGGGCATTTATTACTTGGATCATATTCGCGATTTATTTACATACTCGAACAAATCGAAACTTGCAAGGAGAAAATTCGGCAATTGTAGCGTCTATAGGCTTTCTTATAATTTGGATATGCTATTTTGGGGTCAATCTATTTGGAGTAGGGTTGCATAGTTATGGTTCCTTTACTTTAACATATAATTAAATTCACGAACGTATCTTACGACTACAACAGAGTATGTTGCATATAAAATTTTTTTCTGAACCAACACGAACCATATGAATCGATACACTATTGTATTGATTCATGCGGTTCGTATCCATGTGGTTTTCAATTTTCTTTACTTAAAAATACTTCTAAATCATTTTTAACATAGTATTTTTAAGTTTAGTTATGAAAACCATTTAGAAAAAAATTAGATAGAATAATTTCTACCCTGTCAACCGACAGTGAAAAAATGAAATCCGGGTACATACCAATACTTAGGACAGGTAAAAAGAGAGAAATTGAAAGAAATAACTCTCGTGGTCCTGAATCAAAAAAATAAGAGTTTTGAGCATTAAAAAACTTGTATCCGTAGAACATCTGTCGTGACAGAGATAATGAATAAATAGGAGTTAATATGATTCCAATTGCCATTAGAAAAGTAATTAGCATTTTTGGCAGCCAAAAATATTTTTGGCTGGTAATTATTCCAAAAAAAACTACCAATTCGGCAACAAAGCCACTCATACCCGGTAATGCAAGCGAAGCCATCGAAAAGCTACTGAACATCGTGAATACTCTTGGCATTGGGATAGCCATTGCGCCCATTTCGTCAAGATAAACAAGACGTATTCTATCATAAGTCGTCCCTGATAAGAAAAAGAGTGCAGCACCAATAAATCCATGAGATATTATTTGTAAAAGAGCTCCATTAAGCCCTGTATCACTTATCGAACCAATTCCTATAATTATAAAGCCCATATGAGATATAGACGAATACGCTACTCTTTTTTTTAAATTCCGTTGGCCAAGAGATGTTGAAGCCGCATAGATTATTTGGATTGTGCCCACTATTACTAACCAAGGGGAAAGTAGATAATGGGCGTGAGAAAATAATTCCATATTGATACGAATCAACCCATATGCTCCCATTTTTAATAAGATTCCAGCTAGGAGCATACAAGTACTATAATGTGCTTCTCCGTGGGTATCTGGTAACCATGTATGTAAAGGTATAATCGGTGATTTGACAGCAAAAGCAATAAAAAAACCAATATAGAATAGTATTTCTAAGACCCCAGGATACGACTGATTGGTCAATGTTTCAAAATTTAATGTTGGCTCATTAGAACCATATAAACCGATACACAGAACTCCCATTAATAGAAAAACGGAGCCTCCAGACGTGTATAAAATAAATTTTGTAGCCGAATACAGACGTTTCTTTCCTCCCCACATGGATAGAAGTAGATAAACCGGAATTAATTCTAACTCCCACATGATGAAAAAAAGTAAAAGGTCTCGAGAAGAAAATGATCCTATTTGCCCGCTGTACATTGCTAACATCAGGAAATGAAATAATCGAGAGTCCCTAGTAACCGGCCAAGCCGATAAAGTAGCTAAAGTGGTGATGAATCCTGTTAGTAAAATGGGTCCTATAGAAAGTCCATCTATTCCTAATCTCCAATGGAAATCAAAAAAACGGACCCATTTATAATCCTCCACTAATTGTACTAATGGATCATCTGGTTGGAAATGATAACAAAATATATAGGCTATTAAAAGGAATTCTAAGATGCATATACAAATAGTATACCAACGAATGATCCTATTTCCCTTATGTGGAAAAAAGAAAATTAAGGAACCCGCAGATATTGGAAAAACTACAATTAGCGTTAACCAAGGAAAAAAATTCGTGGTAAAGACAAGATATACTTGGACCAGAAAACCCGTGCTCATAAGAATATTATGAGCACAAATTTTGTCGGTAAAAAAAAAAGAAAATAAAATGGGTTATGGGTTCAAGTCTAGTTTTCTAGAGCGTATTAATAAGTTAGCCCCATACTGCGAGTTGTTTCATGCCATAAATAAACTCGAACACTCAAGAAATCCGTTGGACAGGCGGATTCACATCTTTTACAACCAACGCAGTCTTCTGTTCTTGGAGCAGAAGCGATTTGTTTTGCTTTACATCCGTCCCAAGGTATCATTTCTAATACATCAGTTGGGCAAGCTCGGACACATTGAGTACATCCTATACATGTATCATAAATCTTTACTGAATGTGACATTGGATCTATACATTTTTGAACGTTATAAGATTTCGATCTGGTAATCTTAGAAACAAACCATATATTTAGATACCAGACGAATCAACAAGTTATCAGAATTTTTCTAATCAATCTATTTCTGGATTGCTTTAGTAGACAAGGCCAAAATACTTTGATTTAGTCTATTTTTTTAACCAAGATCATACCTTAATGTAGCAACTCTACGAATTTTAATTTCTTTATTTATTTTTTATTTATTAATATTGAATATTTAGAATATTCAAATTTATATAATAAATACTATTTACTCAATAAATTGGATTCATTAATACGAGTTGATTTTCGATTACGAAAAATTGCTGAAACAATAGCCGGTCCAATAGCTGCTTCAGCGGCTGCAATAGCTATAACAAAAATTGATAAGATTTCTCCCTTTAATTGACGATTATCAAAAAAATCAGAAAATGTTACAAAATTCATATTAACTGCATTCAGTATAAGTTCAAGACACATAAGGGCCCTAACCATATTTCGACTTGTGATCAACCCATAGATGCCTATACAAAATAAATAGGCACTCAAAACAAGTACATGTTCTAGCATTGTTAAATAATTCCTTCTAAATCTCATGATTTTTAACCGAAATAAGAATTCAACCGATTCGATTGAATGACATATAACAAATATGAAATTTTTTCATTGATGATTTTATTATTGTTATTGTCGAGCTACAGCAATTGCGCCTATTAAAGCAACTAAAAGAATTATTGAAATAAGTTCAAATGGAAGAAAAAAATCTCTTGATAAATGAATTCCAATTTGTTGACTATTAATTATCAAATCTTGCTCCACAATCTGGTTTGATCTTGTAGGCCAAAAAATTCCGTACCATGACGTATCTGGAATAGTAGTAATTAGCGAAATAAAAAGACTTGTAGAAACCATCAAAGTAATTCCATCCCCAACTGTCCAAGGATTAAAATAGTTGGAATATTCTGAACCATTCATGAACATCACAGCAAAAATGATTAAAATATTTATAGCCCCTACGTAAATCAGTAGCTGCGCAGCAGCTACAAAGTAAGAACTCAGTAGAATATAGACTAAGGATATACAAACCAGAACCAACCCCAATGAAAAAGCAGAAAAAATTGGATTGGGAAGTAATACGACCCCTAAACCCCCTAAGATCAGACTTGATCCCAGAAAGACTAAAATAAAATCTGGTATTGGTTCAGGTAAATCCATTTAATTTAAAAAGATAGAAATAAAAGTATTTCATGACTTTATTGACCTGACCAGGAAAAAGAAAAAAGAAGAGACTCCACTTCTTGTATGTTTAGGATACTTCTTAACTTAATTAAACTTAATGAAAACTAAATGAAAGTTGAATGGGTGTGACTTGATGTAGATAGCGTTCTTGGAGCATTGTAATTAGATAATTAGACCCCCAGAATTTAAAATGTATATTTTAAAATCATTTTAAATGAAGATTTTAGCCAATATCTTGATTGGTCAAACAAAACCTTATTATTTTCTTAGTTTTTCAGAGGGTTTATACATTTTTTATTTGAGGCGAATTCAAAATTGTTTGAATTGTGTAATCATCAATTACTGATATCGGTAACCGACCTAAAGCAATTTGATTATGATTCAATTCATGACGATCATAAGTCGAAAGCTCATATTCTTCAGTCATTGATAAACAATTTGTTGGACAATACTCAACACAATTTCCACAAAATATGCAGATTCCGAAATCAATACTGTAATTAAACAGCCGTTTCTTTCGAATATTACTTTCGAATTTCCAATCTACAACGGGCAGATCAATAGGACATACACGAACACATACTTCACAAGCAATGCATTTATCAAATTCAAAATGGATGCGGCCCCGGAAACGTTCCGATGTGATCAGTTTTTCATAAGGGTATTGAATAGTTATCGGTAAACGATTCACATGAGACAGAGTAATTGTGAAACCTTGACCTACGTACCGAGCCGCTCGTATTGTTTGTTGACCATAATTCATCAACTCAGTTAACATAGGGAACATATTGTGAATATGTATAAATTAAAAATACTTGTTTCTTTCTCTTGTTTGAGAGAAGTCGTGAATAGAAACTACTCTAATACCTTAGAGCGAAAGAAGGTGAAACGAGGTTGTTAATAATAAATTACCTAGAGAAATAGGTAAAAGAAATTTCCAACCAAGATTTAATAGTTGGTCCATTCTGAGCCTTGGTAAAGTCCATCTTGTGGCAATAGAAATGAACAAGAACAAGTAAGTTTTACCTAATGTAATAAAGATACTGATTATTGTTCCAAAGACTTTCCCCGGTTTATTTATGAAAAAAATGTCAGGAACAAATAGATAGGGAATCCAAAGATTCCAACCCCCAAAGTAAATAATTGTTACAAATAATGAAGAAACTAGTAGATTCAGATAAGAAGCAAGGTAAAATAAACCAAATTTGATGCCGGAATATTCGGTTTGATAACCGGCTACTAACTCTTCTTCTGCTTCTGGTAAATCAAAAGGTAATCTCTCACACTCGGCTAGAGCAGAAATCAAAAAAATGATAAATCCTATAGGTTGACGCCACAGATTCCACCCCCAAAAACCATATTTTGACTGTGCTTCAACTATATCAACTGTACTTGAACTGTTAGATAATTATAGTCGATCAGAATTACACTGTTTTCATCGCTATTCCAAAACCGTACATGAGATTTTCATCTCATACGGCTCCTCAAAGATCACAGCTAAATATAAGGACATTTCATTATTATTGATTTTTATATTTTGTAGGATAGAGTTAAAACTTCTCACAAGGTCCCGAATTAAATCAACGGAATTCTGTTTGCTATATTTTTTATATTTTTTAATATTAATTAATAAATGCTTTGGAATTGATCTTATCTTTTTCTCGTATATTGTATAAAGGGATTTTACAAAAAGTAAAAGATTACTTCGTTCGTACTAGTTATTTTTTTTAATCGACGGATAGGAACATACTCTGAATCGGAATCATGGGTAGTACTTCTTGATCATTTCTACCAACTAAAAGTCCCAATTCAAATTCCTTTTATGTATACAAATGTTCTCGCGGATAACTTAGAAAATCCTTATTACTAATCCTTTGTGTATCTTAGTCTTCCTAACCATCCACTCAATTTTGTTCAACCTGAATTTATTTTTTTTAATATACCTAGGCTAATAGATAAAAAAATCGATCTTTTAAACCCGCTTCAAGAAGTGATGAATAAACAACCAATCTTGGGGTAAGGTCTTGGGCTAAACAGTCTCTACTACTTATGTTTCCTTTTACTTAATCCTTGTACATAGGAAATGAGAATCAATCCTTTATTTACTGCAAAACTCAAAACCGTTTTATTTCACCCATATAACTATTAACTTTTATTCATCAACCCGAAAGATCAAAGAAAAATAAAAATATAAAATCAACCTATTTAACTTGACTTTCTTATTAGAATTCAAAAGAAAGGGTAGGTGAAATAAAGGATTTCACCGAATCACACGTAGAGATATTGATAGTACACACAAAGTTAATGGTATTTCATAACTAATTGATTGAGCAGCAGCTCGTAGACCACCCAAAAAGGAATATTTATTATTTGATCCATATCCCGACATAAGAAGTCCAATGGGAGCAATGCTTGAAATAGCGATCCATAGAAAAACACCAATACTAAGATCGGCTAGAATAAGGTGGTAGCCAAAAGGAATTACTGAATAACTTAGTAAAACTGCTACAACTGCGATGGATGGTCCGATACTGAATAAGTGAGTATACCCTCTAGATGGAAGAAGGTTCTCTTTGAAAAGTAGTTTTATACCATCTGCTAGAGCTTGAAGAATTCCTAAGGGGCCCGCGTATTCGGGCCCAATACGTTGTTGTATACCTGCGGATATTTCTCTTTCTAACCAAACAATTACGAGTACACCTATTATGATTCCTAATACAAGAGTAAAAATAGGGACAAGCGGCCATATGATTCTATATACCCCTTTAAAATTGAGTAAGAAGTCGAATCTATAAAAAGAGTTGATAGCTTGTATTTCTGTTGTATCCATTATCATTTTAACGATCAATTTCTCCCATAATGATATCTATGCTCCCTAGTATCGTCATAATATCAGCCAATTTCATTCTTTTAACTAACTGAGGAAGGATTTGCAAATTGATAAAACCCGGCGGGCGTATTTTCCATCTCCAAGGAAAAACACTCCGATCTCCTATTAGAAAAATTCCCAATTCGCCTTTTGGGGCTTCGACTCTCACATAAAGTTCTTGTTTCGACAATTCAAAGGTTGGAGAAGGCTTTTTACTAATAAATCGATATTCAAAATCATTCCAGTCGCTATCTTTTACTCTATCAAAACGTCGGATTTCTAAATTCTCATAGGGTCCCCCTGGAAGTCCTTCCAGAACCTGTTGTATAATTTTTACGGATTCTGTCATTTCACCGATTCGTACTAAATAACGGGCTAATGAATCCCCCTCTTTTTGCCATTGAACCTCCCAATCCAATTCGTCGTAACATTCATAACGATCAACTTTACGAAGATCCCATTGGATTCCGGAAGCTCGTAACATTGGTCCCGATAAACCCCAATTTAGTGCTTCTTTTCCACCAATAATACCTACACCCTCAACCCGTTCTAAAAAAACGGGATTACGCGTAATAAGTCTTTTATACTCATTAACCCCTGTTAAAAAAAACTCACAAAAATCTAAACATTTATCTATCCAGCCATAAGGTAAATCAGCAGCTACTCCTCCGATACGAAAATAATTATGCATCATTCGCATACCTGTAGCAGCTTCGAATAGATCATAAATCAATTCTCTTTCTCGAAAAATATAGAAGAAAGGGGTTTGTGCGCCAATATCTGCCATAAAGGGCCCGAGCCATAACAAATGTGAAGCTAGACGACTCAACTCCAACATAATGACTCGGATATAACTAGCTCTTTTGGGTACTTGAATATTTCCTAACTGTTCGGGGCCATTTACCGTTATTGCTTCTGTGAACATAGTCGCTAAATAATCCCAGCGGGTTACATAAGGTAAATATTGTAAAATTGTTCGATTTTCCGCAATTTTCTCCATCCCTCTATGCAAATAACCCAATATTGGTTCACAGTCAACAACATTTTCGCCATCTAGAGTAACGATGAGCCGAAGAACACCATGCATTGATGGGTGGTGAGGACCCATATTTACTATCATAAGATCTTTTCTTATATCTGGCCCAGTCATAAGTTTTTTATTGATTCATTCTTCCATGAATTGCTGAAAGTCAAAAGAAATTAATAAAAATTTAAAATAAAAAATTCGAATTAAAGAATAAAAAAATAAGCACTTAAAACAACATGAATTTTTCAATTAACGAATTTTTGTCTCTCGAATATTTAATTGACCAATTAATTCTTTATAATGTACTCTATTTTTTTTTGACAAATAAGCCAACAGCCGTTGACGTTTTCCTAGAATTTTTCGCAATCCTCTCTGAGATAAATAATCTTTTTTGTGCAATTTTAAATGTGAAGTAAGCCTCCATATCTTATTGGTAAAACTTAATATTTGAAATTCAACAGACCCTCTGTTTTCTTCTTTTGAGCTAATCGAAATCAATACATTTTTGATCATACAAGATTTCCCTCTTCCAATTTTTTAACGATATGGATTTGACTACTGAATAAGAATAATGTTAGTAATTTTACTGTGGTATATACAATACCTTGAATTTCTTTATCGAATAGGGATAGGATATAATATATATAGGAAAAGGGTGTTACCAACAACGTTTCAACTCGGAATACATATATATCCTTAACATACTGAAACGACTGCCATTATTTGTATCAAACCAATAGCGATTCATACAAGCTAAATCCTCTAATCGATAATTAGAGCAAGTCAAAAATTTCACTTTAATTAATTCATTCTTCTCTTTATGCTTATGTTTGTCAACAAATTGACTACAGTTGTTCGCGGTGCAAAATCCTAGATTTTTATTCGTATTTTTGGAATTGAAACTAATTTTTATTCTAAACTCTCTACGATATTTATGAGGTAAAATAGTTTCGGGAGAAAGTAAATCAAAAAAATTCTTATCAATATCTGCTTGTTCTGGGTATCCTTGATTATTTTTATGTTTACTCTTATGAACCAATGAAATACATAAAGTTTGATACAGAATAAATTGGCTATCATTTTTTACAGACAGACGGGCGGGTTCGATAACTAATATCCCTTTTTTGATCAATTCTACAACATTTAAACTTTTCTGAATTAGCAGTATATCCAAGGTCATTTCTCTTCGCTGAATCGAAGATATAACAATTTTTGTTGGATTTAACAGTCTAAGCAGTAGACAATATATTTTGATATTATTGATCATTCGTTGATTCAAAGCATCGCCCCATCTCAATTGAAAAAGTAAATAACGTTTCAGCAAGAACTTTAATTCTGCTTTTGATCCTACATAATCTTCTTCAATATTTTTTTGATGATTTGTTAAGGAGCGGGATTCAAGATTCACCCGTTTTTGTACATTTGATCTAAGATCTCTTTGGTTTGTTAGATTTTTTTTTTTAGACGGTATAAGCCATTCAACTTTTTTGTTCTCAATGATGTTTTTATTTTCCCGATAAACATTTTTATTTAGATTCCTTCGTAAAAGAAGCCCTTTACTTGGTATAACCCAAGGTTTCATTTTATACAGATTAGAAAGTATTAAAAATTCTGGGAAGAGCCAAAAGTTTAGGGTTACTATGGGACACTTTCGTATTTCCTCATTCATTCCCGTCCAATCAAAAAAGGTTTTTTGGGGGTTTGGTACCTTGATTTTAAGTTTTTTCGGAAGTGCGAGATAAAAAAGAGTTTTTTTAACAATTTTATCAGTTATTTGATAATTGTTAGTCTTAATCTTAGTATTTTGATTACTCTTAGTATCGATCTTGATCCAGTATTTAATAGCGATCTTTTGTCTAAGATCAAAATGGAGAGTTTTCCAATCAAAATGTTTTCTATCGGGTTTTTTTTTCATAGATTTTCTATCGCTCTTTCCTATATAATTAGGAATAGGACTCCTTCCCCGTATATCAAAAAAGTTGTATTTATACGTGTTTGAGTTGGAATAACTATCTTGTTTTCTATTTACTTGTGTTTCAAAAGCTGATCCATAAATAGATAAGTCCCTTTTATTTTTATTTTCAGAATTACTAGATTGATATGAGAAAAGATCATATCGAGAGTTTTTTTTTAAATTATCTTTTTTATTCTGTACGAAATAGGCTTCAACAGGATTTTCTTTTTTGAACAAGATTAATACATCTTTTTCATACGAACCTCTTTTGCAATTTTGAGCCATAGGGTGTTGAGAAATTTTATTTCTCAACCCTTTGGGTAGTAATCTAGACCATCGAATCTTAGAGAAATTATATTGATGATATCGTTTTAATTTCTTTACCCAGGTTTTCCAGTGATTTGTTCCATAATTGAAGCATTTATTATGATTTAATTCCAAGTGAATTATCCCTTCAAAGGAATCCTTTATTTTGATTTCGTTCTTAACAAAAAAAGGAATTCCGTAATCGTGATATTTAAAAACATATCTTAATTTATCCAAATGAATACCTTGAGTTTGTGATAAGTTGTAAAATACATATGCTTGCGACAAGTAGGATAAGTAGCAACATTTTTGTGAATTTATTTGATTCCTAATAGTATTAATTGACTTTTGTATAGTTGAAATAATTGAAATAAAGTTAATTTTATTTTCGTTTTTTTTATTAATTCTTTCTTCATCTGCTTCATTAATATTTATGAATTTTTTGATAAATTTGTTTATTGAGTCGAGAGAAAGTTGTCTAATGAGTTTGGAACGATTAATGATAGACAAAACAGGATTTATGTATATTTTTTCCAAAAAAGAATTTATAAAGAAATATATTTTCGGGATTAATCGAACATTTCTCCGTTTTATTATTTCCAAAAAAAAATTTGAAAATTCCAACCCTTTATCTTTATAAATTCTTTTGTTAGCACTAATATATATTCTTGTGTTTTTTTTTTTATCTTTTGTCATTCTTTCTATTTGATTCCGGATTGTGATTGCCCTAGCAGTTATATCCTTATTTTTTTTTTCTGTCAGTGTCCGGTTTGAAGATTGAATTTGATTAATCAATGATTCAGGAATTATCTCATTGATGTTTGTAGAATCTTTGTTGTTTTTTGTTTGATTCGATTTATAGACCTTTCTTACGTTAAAGAATAAGATTGGGTTTAATTTTGAAAATACTCTTATTTTTTTTTTTATTTTTATAAAAAATGAATTTCGTATAACCCAATTTTTTATTTGTTTTGAAACTAATTTCGTCTTTCCCCTTAAAGTTTTTCGAACTAAGAAATAGGTATTTTTCGATTTTCCAATCTTTCTTTCCAATTCCTTAAAAATAGGTTTAAAAAAGGAAGATCGTTGTCGAGGAGAACCAAAAGGAAGGTCCGTTTCTAGCCCCCAAACTGTTAAAAAACAAAAATCATTTCTTTCTTTTTTGTTTTGCATTAGATTTCTACGAGAGGGCCGGAGTTTAGATCTATGCCAAGGTTTCAGATAGAAAGGAAATAGGATTTTTATCTGCATACCCTCTCTTAACCAATTTTTCGGAAATTCAGTTTCCGATAATTGAATACCATTATATGTACATTTAATATGCAGTTCTCTATTCCATTCCTGTAGATCCTCAAACCATTCAGGAATTTGCAATAAAACCATACGTCCAATATTTTTTGCTATTATCAATGAAGGCAATAGAATATATTTTCTCAAATTCGATTGAGTTATTAGCATCAAACTTCTTGTTTTTCTTGCAATTGGCATACTATTCCATGCTTCAGCTATATCTGCCCGCATTTGCTCTTGTCGTTTGTTCTCTTCTTTTTTATCTTTTTTATCCGTTTCTTTTTTATGTTCTTTTTTTGTTTCTTCATCCGTATTTTCCAAAATTTTGAAGTCGATTCGATTGTGTATCCAACTTGGAAAAATGACTTTAATAAGTCCGGATCTATCAAATGAAAACCAAGGGGATTTTTTGATTATGTCCAAAAAAAGAGGAGAATGTACATTTGCTTGAAATGGTTCCCACATACAAATTTTACGTCTTTGAGCGCGGATAGAACCCTTAATTATTCCCCGGCGAAAATCGGATTGTTGGTAATACCGTACCAAAACTACTTGCTTTCT